ATATCTTTTTATTACTTAACTTATGGATGGGATTTTATTCTTCAACAAAAGATTCGCAGCAAAGAGATATTTCATCTAACAGGAAATCCCCATTTTTGAGTCCAAGAAATCGGATCAAACAAAGTGCGCGACATAGTAATGAATAGGGCTTGTTTTTATTAAATGTGCGGAGATAGCTATCTATTTATACGTTTCTATAGATATGTTAGATATGTTTCCTCCTTCATTTTTATTGCGGGTGGATTCGAGACCGCACATACCGCACTATAGCTAAATTGTTATTTTCTAGTCAATTTGCTATTCAAGGAAAAATGGAAGCACGGCAATTTACTGAGAATTTGCTATCGGGATCATATAGGGGGAAGATGGGCGATTAGCTATTTGTATAAGCATTTCTGCTCTGGGGTTTCCATCGACTTTTAGTTGCAAACAGAATGGAAATTGGTTTATTGAAAAGAATTAATACGGGTTATTTTAGTTAACTATCAATATATCAATTTATATATTATTAGTATTAGATTATATAATAGAATAGGGATTAGGAATCTCAAATTTTCAATTCAAATACAAGATTCATTCATCAATTTCAAGTTACATCTCATAGTTAATGGTTCCAATTTGCCCCAAATTATGACTTTGGTGGCGGAAAAATCACATTAAGTTTTTTTCAATATCAAAAGGAAAAGTTTTTGGATATTTATGTTTTGAGATACTATCCATATAAACATATAACCAAAGGAATGGACCCAAGACAAAAAACGATGGGTTTATTTCGGGCAAGGGATTAAACAAAATGGGATTCAAAATGAAAAAATAAAAAAGAAAGAAATTAAGTAATCCCACATCCCATCCAAAGAAAGAGAGACTATTCTCATCTATTTCGTAAGGTATTATTTTGGTTTGGCGACATGGCCGAGCGGTAAGGCGGGGGACTGCAAATCCTTTTTCCCCAGTTCAAATCCGGGTGTCGCCTGATCAACAAAAAAGAGAAAATCTTGTATTTGATTTGCTTGTATTTGATTTGGCTGATATAACTCGATTAGTTTTTCTCCAGCAGAAGCAAAAGGCCTTTGGCTACTTGCTTGATTCTAAACATCTGGAAGTTCCATTTTCGAAACAGAAAGTGCTAGAAATGCTTGCCTTTAGGATTCTGGGTAAGATTTCCCGAAAGATTCGAGTAGTTGAATGAAAAAAATTTCATATAAGGATTTCCTGATTCCATTCCACTACGTAATGGGGTGTTTCATTACTGGTTCTTGAATTCAATTCGATAGCCTGATGGAAAATTGACTTTTTTTGATAGATAAGATGCACTACACCTAGAAAAAATGCAAAAAGAATGAATTTCTTTTCAATAAACCAAAATCAAGAATGAATAGGTGATCCTGATGGGTTGATCCCGGAGCTCAATATTAGACAGTAATGATTAGATGAAACGGGAAACAGAGGGATGGAGTAGATCGTTAGCTACTCCTGAATCTAAATTCATTTAGAGGGCTTTTCCCGAATTTTTTACCTAATACTTAACCTAACTAAAATAGATAAAAGAAAAGAAAGAATAGCTTTTCTACATCTTATCTTAATATTCCGCGGATTCCCCCTAATATTTCCAAACGTGTGACTGCGTATTTTTTTATGCTTACCCCCTTACGATTCCACTAGAAAAAGAGTATCACTTGTTGGAAGCGGATTTGATGGAGCCTTTCATCAACGGCGTTAGGTCATAATCCCCTTTTTTTGACTATGCGCCATTGATCCCACTATTATTAGTGAACACTTGTGGAATATCCTTCATAGAGACAGGAGACATAATTTACATGGATATAGTAAGTCTTGCTTGGGCTGCTTTAATGGTCGTCTTTACTTTTTCTCTGTCCCTCGTAGTATGGGGGCGAAGTGGACTCTAAAGGCACCACTAATTGATTGACGTGAAGAATCAAGCTGTATGGATTGTTTTTGTTTTATAGACACACTTTTTGACCTTTCTTTTTTTTTGATGTATATATATTTTATGTATACATCAAATAGAAAGATATAAAGTATATAATATACAACTTCTTCCATTCCAATAAGCATAATTGGGAGTATGCTAGCTAGTATGGTAGAAAGATGCTTTCTACCATACTATCGGATCTCATATAAGAGTATCCCGCTAATTCGCATTCCACTTACGACGCAAAATTCCAATTAATCCTTTTGATTTCTGCAATAGGTGCCTCAAAAAAACAATCAAGTTTCATTCAACTTAATCACTTTGACTCACGGTTTTTACATATATTATAAGTAAAAAGGCAGTAGGAACTAGAATGAAGAGTGCAGTAGCAATAAATGCGAGAATATTGACTTCCATAATCTCTTTTATTTTTATTAGGCAATAATTCGGGATTTAATCCCATAGAGATGAGCAAATTTTCACCCCGAAAATTCAATGGGCTGAATTCAACCTCGATGATATTGAATGAGATCTATATCATGAATAAAATATCTGAGCTATCAAATC